AATGGAGTGCCTGATTAAAGGATTACTTTGATAGAGTAAATAAAGTAAAAATATTACCTCCATTAAATTATATTAAGTAGAATTAAACTACTACTTTTAGTATCAAAAACTAACGTGCATCATACACTTCAATATAAAAAGGTAAGCTAATTAAGCTAATGGGTTCATACCCCGTTTATAGAGGCATAAATCCTCTCCTTTTTAATGAACAACAACTCAACAAAACTTCTTTTCCTATCAACATTAATGATAGGAACGATCCTGTCCATTTCATCAAACTCCTGATTTGGAGTTTGAATAGGACTAGAGATCAACTTACTATCTTTTATTCCCATATTAACAAATAATAAAAACAGAATGATTAATGAATCGTCAATTAAGTATTTTATTGTTCAAGCAATAGCATCAACAATACTTTTATTTTCGATTTTATTAATCCAAATAAAGTACTTAATATGATGGGAAAGAGAAATAGTACCATCAATATTAATTAGATCTAGATTACTATTAAAAATCGGTGCTGCTCCCTTCCACTTTTGATTTCCAGAAGTTATAGGAGCCTCTGAATGATTTAATTGTTTAATACTAATAACATGGCAAAAAATTGCTCCAATAATGATTTTATCCTATTGTATCCAACTGAGAAATTTTATTTTTATAATTGTAATCCTAAGTATTATTATTGGAGCAATAGGAGGATTAAATCAAACATCACTTCGTCAACTTTTAGCATATTCATCAATTAGTCATCTAGGATGAATAATCAGTTCAATAATCTCAAGAGAAAACATCTGAGAAATTTATTTTATTATCTATTCACTATTAAGAGTAATCTTAGTACTATTATTTAAGCAAACAAATTTACTATTCTTAAACCAAATTTATACAACAAGAAATATAAAACCAGAAATTAAATTTATAATATTTCTATCACTTCTATCAATTGGTGGTCTACCTCCATTTATTGGATTCTTGCCAAAATGAATAGTAATTCAATCTTTAATGGAAATAAATATGACAAGATTAATGGTTATTATAGTTATATTAACCATAATCACATTATACTACTACTTACGAATTAGATTCTCCGCATTAATCTTGTCATACACAGAAAATTCTTGATCTTTAAACATCAAAAACAAGAAAATAAATTTTATTTTACCAATATCAGTTATAATCTCAACATTAGGATTAATATCTACTTCAACCTTAATTTTTTTATATTAAGGACTTAAGTTAAATAAACTAATAACCTTCAAAGTTATAATTAAAAGAATAACCTTTTAGGCCTTAGTAAATTTTACACCTCTAGAATTGCAGTCTAGAATCATATTTGAATATAAAGCCAATATGATAAGAGAGAAAAAATTCTCATAAATAGATTTACAGTCTATCACCTATATTCAGCCATCTTACCGCAAAAATGATTATTCTCAACAAACCATAAAGACATTGGCACACTTTATTTTATATTTGGAGCATGAGCAGGAATAGTAGGAACATCAATAAGTATAATTATTCGAGCTGAACTTGGTCAACCAGGATCATTAATTGGAGATGATCAAATTTATAATGTAATTATTACAGCACATGCATTTGTTATAATTTTTTTTATAGTTATACCAATTATAATCGGTGGATTTGGTAATTGATTAGTTCCACTAATAATTGGAGCACCAGATATAGCATTCCCACGAATAAATAATATAAGATTCTGATTACTACCACCATCTTTAACACTTCTTATTATGTCCTCTATAGTAGATAATGGAGCTGGGACAGGATGAACAGTTTACCCTCCACTAGCAGGAGCTATTGCACACGGAGGATCCTCAGTAGATCTAGCCATTTTCTCACTTCATCTTGCTGGTGTTTCATCAATTCTTGGAGCAGTTAATTTTATTACAACAGCAATTAATATACGATCAGAAAGAATAACACTTGATCAAACACCATTATTTGTTTGATCAGTCGCTATTACAGCTCTTTTATTATTATTATCATTACCAGTTTTAGCTGGAGCTATTACAATATTATTAACAGACCGAAACCTTAATACATCATTCTTTGACCCTGCGGGTGGAGGTGACCCAATTTTATACCAACACCTATTCTGATTTTTTGGTCATCCAGAAGTATATATTCTAATTTTACCAGGATTTGGTATTATTTCACATATTGTATGTCAAGAAAGAGGAAAAATTGAATCATTTGGAACATTAGGGATAATTTATGCAATATTATCTATTGGACTTATAGGATTTATTGTATGAGCTCATCATATATTTACTGTAGGTATAGATGTAGATACACGAGCATACTTTACATCTGCAACTATAATTATTGCCGTACCAACAGGAATTAAGGTATTTAGATGACTAGCAACATTATACGGAACAAAATTTAAGTTTAATCCTCCTCTATTATGAGCTCTAGGGTTCATTTTCTTATTTACAATTGGAGGTTTAACAGGACTAGTTTTAGCCAACTCATCCCTTGATATTGTTCTTCATGATACTTATTACGTTGTAGCTCATTTCCACTATGTTTTATCTATAGGAGCAGTATTTGCAATTATAGGAGGAGTAATCCAATGATATCCACTATTTACAGGATTAACAATAAATAACACATGATTAAAAATTCAATTTACTGTTATATTTATTGGAGTAAATTTAACATTCTTCCCACAACATTTCCTAGGATTAGCAGGTATACCTCGACGATATTCAGATTACCCTGATGCTTATACATCATGAAATGTAATATCAAGAGTTGGTTCAATAATTTCTGTTGTTGGAATTATTATATTTATTATCATTATATGAGAAAGTATAATTTCAAACCGAACAATTTTATTTAGAGAAAATATAAGAAGATCAACAGAATGACTTCAAAATAATCCACCTGCAGAACACAGATACTCAGAACTTCCATTAATTAATGGATTCTAATATGGCAGATTAGTGCATTAGATTTAAGCTCTAAATATAAAGGTTTGACCTTTTATTAGAAATATTTATGGCAACATGATCAAATTTATCTCTACAAGATGGAGCCTCACCATTAATAGAACAATTATCATTCTTTCATGACCATACTATAGTTGTATTACTATTAATTACAGTAATTGTAGGTTATTCTCTAATTTATATATTTAACATTTTATATACAAGTCGAAATATACTTCATGGACATTTAATTGAAACCATTTGAACCACTTTACCAGCCATTACATTAATTTTTATTGCTTTACCATCACTACGTTTATTATATCTTCTAGACGATTCAGTAGATGCACTAATTACAATTAAAACAATTGGACGACAATGATACTGAAGTTATGAATATTCAGACTTTATTAATGTAGAATTTGATACATATATAATACCTGAAAGAGATCTAGAAAATGATGGATTTCGATTACTTGATGTAGATAATCGTACAATTTTACCCATAAATACTGAAGTACGAGTATTAACTAGAGCATCAGATGTACTACACTCATGAGCAGTACCAGCATTAGGAATTAAAATTGACGCTACACCAGGACGACTTAATCAAGGAACATTTACAATAAACCGTCCTGGTTTATTCTTTGGTCAATGCTCTGAAATTTGTGGAGCAAACCATAGATTTATACCAATTGTAATTGAAAGAACTTCAGTTAATATATTCATTAAATGATTATCAAAAATAATCTAAGGAGTTAGTTAAAATATAACATTAGAGTGTCAATCTAAAATAACTAAATAATAGTACACCTTGTTCATCAGATGACTGAAAGTAAGTAATGGTCTCTTAAACCAAAAAATAGTAAATTAACGAATACTTCTGATGGAGGATTATATCCTTATTCCTCAAATATCACCTCTTATATGATTTTCACTATTCATCATTTTCTCAATCACATTAATTTTATTTAATCAAATAAACTTTTTTTCATATAAACCTTTAATTTTTAGAAAAACAAAAAGAGAATTAATTAATATGAAAAACATAAATTGAAAATGATAACAAATTTATTCTCAACCTTTGATCCATCAACTAACATTTTTAACTTATCATTAAATTGATCTAGAACATTTTTAGGAATTCTTTTAATCCCTTGTATATTTTGATTATTACCATCACGATTTAATATTGTATGAAATAAATTAAATTTAACATTACATAACGAATTTAAAACATTATTAGGAAGTAGATCATTTAATGGAACAACATTCATCTTTATTTCAGTTTTTATTATAATACTATTTAACAATTTCATAGGATTATTTCCTTATATTTTTACTAGAACTAGACACTTAGCATTAACATTCTCAATCGCTTTACCATTATGATTAAGATTTATATTATTTGGTTGAATTAACCATACAAATCATATATTTACACACCTTGTTCCACAAGGAACAACACCTGCCCTAATATCATTTATAGTATTAATTGAAACAATTAGTAACGTAATTCGACCTGGAACACTAGCAGTACGTTTAGCAGCCAACATAATTGCAGGACATTTACTTTTAACATTATTAGGAAATACAGGCCCATCAATAGCAATAAATATAATTTACCTCTTAATTATTGGACAAATATTATTACTAATTCTAGAATCAGCAGTAGCTATAATTCAAGCTTACGTGTTCTCAATTTTAAGAACATTATATTCTAGAGAAGTTTACTAAACTTATGTTAACAAAACATTCAAATCATCCATTTCATTTAGTAGATTATAGACCATGACCATTAACAGGAGCAATTGGAGCAATAGTTCTAGTTTCAGGATTAGCAAAATGATTCCATTTATTTAATATAACATTATTCATTATTGGAATTGGAATTACATTACTAACAATAATCCAATGATGACGAGATGTAGTCCGCGAAGGAACATATCAAGGACTACATACAGGATTTGTATCAATTGGACTTCGATGGGGAATAATTCTATTTATTGCATCCGAAGTATTATTTTTTTTATCCTTCTTTTGAGCTTTCTTTAGAAGAAGATTAGCCCCAACAATTGAACTTGGTATATTATGACCTCCTATAGGAATTCAACCGTTCAATCCAATACAAATTCCACTATTAAATACAGCTATTCTACTAGCATCAGGAGTAACAGTAACATGAGCTCACCATAGATTAATAGAATCTAATCATACACAAGCACTTCAAGGATTATTTTTCACTGTATTACTAGGATTTTACTTCACTCTATTACAAGCATATGAATATTGAGAAGCACCATTTACTATTGCTGACGCAGTTTATGGATCAACATTCTTTATTGCAACTGGATTCCATGGACTCCACGTAATTATTGGAACATTATTTTTACTTACATGTTTAATACGACACACAAAAAATCAATTCTCACCAAGACACCATTTTGGATTTGAAGCTGCTGCATGATACTGACACTTTGTTGATGTAGTATGATTATTCCTCTATATTTCAATTTACTGATGAGGTAGATAATTGTTTTTCTAGTATAAATAGTACATTTGACTTCCAATTAAAAAGATTGATAAATTTCAAGAAAAACAATTCTAATTTTATTTTCAAGAATCTCAATTAGATTTATTGTACCAATAATTGTTATACTTCTAGCAACAATATTATCAAAAAAATTAATTAATGACCGAGAAAAAAGATCACCATTTGAATGTGGATTTGACCCAAAAAGATCAGCTCGAATACCATTCTCACTACGATTTTTTCTTATTGCAGTAATTTTTTTAATTTTTGATGTAGAAATTGCATTAATTTTACCCATTGTAATCATTTTTAAAACTTCAAACATCTCAGTATGAATATTATCAACAATATTTTTTATTATTGTACTATTAGGAGGACTATATTATGAATGATATCAAGGAGCTCTAAAATGAGCAGAATAAAGGGTTGTAGTTAATCATAACATTTGGGTTGCATTCAAAAAGTATTGAAATTTATTCAATCAACCTTAATTAGAATAAGAAGCGAAATATTGCATTCAGTTTCGACCTGAAATCTTGGTAAATATACCCTTATTCTTTAATTGAAGCCAAAAAGAGGCATATTACTGTTAATAATATAACTGAACTAAACAAAGTTCCAATTAAGGAAATGTAAAGCCAATATAAAAGCTGCTAACTTCTTATAATAGCGGTTAAACTCCGTTAACATTTCTAAAATTTATATAGTTTAAATAAAACATTACATTTTCACTGTAAAAATAATAAAAATTATATTTATAAATATACTTGAAAATAAAATTATTTCCTTAACATCTTCAGTGTCACGCTCTAAATATAAGCCATTCAAGTAAAATAAAAAAAATAAAACAAATAAAATAAATATTCAAAAAACAAAAGTTAAAAGATAAATTTTAAAATTAGAATCATATCATCCCTGAATATAATTAACTATATATATAAAAAACCCATATAAACCCTGACCCCCCAATAATTCACCTCAACCATAATCTAAAGATTTAGATGAAAAATAACCTAACTTTAAAGGTAAATATCTAATTAACTTAGTTGAAATAAAAGGTATAAATCATATAGAACCAGAAAATCTTACAAAAGATAAAATTTTTAAAGAAAATAAATCACGAGAAAAATCAAAATTTGAAATCAAATAACCTAAATAAGAACCTAATAAAACCACAATAATAGTTAAAAATTTTAAATAATAAGGTAATACAATAACATAAGGAATAGGGAAAATCAATCAAGATAATAATCTACCTCCAAAAACAGCAATAAATAATAAACCAATTATACCAAAAGAAATATAATAACCCTTATCATCAAAAGAAAATCTAGAATAATAATTATTATCACCAGATATTGAATAATAATATAAGCGAAATGAATAAGAAGCAGTTAAACCAGTAGAAAAAAAATATAGAAAAAAAATTAAACAATTAATTCAACTTAAACAAACCATCTCAAGAATTAAATCCTTTGAATAAAAACCAGCTAAAAAAGGCATTCCACATAAAGACAATCTAGAAACATTAAAACAAATAGAAGTTAAAGGTATAAAATTCACAATTGAACCTATAAAACGAATATCCTGTGAATCCTTTAAATTGTGAATAATTGAACCTGCACACATAAACAATAAAGCCTTAAATAAAGCATGAGCTAGCAAATGAAAAAAAGCAAGCCTAGGATAACCTATAGATAAAATTCTTATTATTAAACCAAGCTGACTTAAAGTAGAAAGAGCAATAATTTTATGAAAAAAAGCAAGCCTAGGATAACCTATAGATAAAATTCTTATTATTAAACCAAGCTGACTTAAAGTAGAAAGAGCAATAATTTTTTTCAAATCATACTCAAAATTAGCACCAAGACCAGCTATAAATATAGTTATACAACCAATCAAAAGTAAAAATCAACCTAAATTATAAGTTTCAAGTATAGGGCTAAAACGAATTAATAAATACACACCAGCAGTAACTAGAGTTGAAGAATGAACTAAAGCAGAAACTGGAGTAGGAGCAGCTATTGCTGCAGGTAATCAAGAAGAAAAAGGAATCTGAGCACTTTTTGTTATTGCAGCTAAAATAATTAATATAGTAATTAACTTTATCTCAAAAGAATTTGAGATAAAATCATAATAATATAAATAATTTCATCCACCAAAATTTAATATTCAAGCAATAGAAATTAAAATAGCAACATCACCAATACGATTAGATAAAGCAGTTAATATACCAGCACTATATGACTTTACATTCTGATAATAAATTACTAAACAATAAGAAACTAAACCCAAACCATCTCAACCTAATAAAATACTAATTAAATTTGGACTAATAATTAAAAAAGCTATAGAAAGAATAAATATTAAAACAATAATAATAAAACGATTAATATTCTTTTCACCTATTATATAATCCTCTCTATAGTAAATAACCAAAGAAGAAATATATATAACAAAAGACATAAAAATTAAAGATATTCAATCTAAAATTAAAGTTATTACAACCATTGAACTATTTAAATTGAATAATTCCCATTCAATAAAAATTCTATAATCAATTATTAAATAATAAATTCCTATAATAAAAACCAAAGTTCTAGAAAAAAATAAAGAAAAAAAACTTAAAGAACAAATAGAAAATATATACACGGCCTAAGATGAAAAATTTCATATCATTGATTCCACAAAACAACATTTTATATTAAAATACCTAAGCAAAATTAAATAAAAAAATATTCACCCTTTAAACATAAAATATTTAAAGGTAATCAATGTAAAAATAAAAGATGATATTCACGAAAATAACCAAGAGAACAAGTATAAACACCAGCATAATAAGAACCATGTTGAGAATAAGAATATATATATAATGTATAAACAGCTCTAAAAAAAGATAAAAAAATCAGAGACAAAAAAGTAAATGACGATCATGAAATAATTCTATTTAACAAACTTAATTCACCTACTAAATTTAAAGAAGGAGGAGCAGCTATATTTGATGATCTTAATAAAAATCATCAAAGAGCCATTCTAGGTATTAAATTAATTATACCCTTATTGATTAATAATCTTCGTCTACCTAAACGTTCATAAATAATGTTTGATAAACAAAACAAACCAGATGAACATAAACCATGACCAATCATTAAAGATAAAGAACCAAGACAACCTCATCAATTTATAGTTATTAATCCACCAATTACTATTCTTATATGAGCAACTGAAGAATAAGCAATTAAAGACTTTAAATCAACCTGACGAAAACAAATAAATCTAACAATAACACCTCCAGATAAACCTAAAGATAATCAAAAATAATTAAACCTCAAACCCAAAAAAGAAATAATCTTTATTACACGAAAAATACCATAACCACCAAGCTTCAACAATACACCAGCCAAAATCATTCTACCAGAAATAGGTGCCTCAACATGAGCCTTAGGTAACCAAAGATGAACCAAAAATATAGGTATCTTTACCAAAAAAGCCAAAATTATAAAAACATAAAATATAAAATAATAGGAACCAAAATCAACTAATAAAGGAAAATAAAGAGTATTAATATAAAAATAAACATAAAACAAAACCAACAATAAAGGTAAACTAGCAAATAAAGTATAAAAAATTAAATAAACCCCAGCCTGAAGACGCTCAGGTTGATAACCCCAACCTAAAATTAAAAGTAAAGTAGGTACTAATCTAGCTTCAAAAAAAATATAAAAAGACAATAAATTTAATCTAGAAAAAGAACAATACAATATAATCATTAAAAACAAAACCATAAAAATAAAAAACCCAGAATGATAAGAAGAAATATAAACCGAACCTCTAGCAGTAATTATTAAAGAACAAATTCAAAAACTTAACAAAATTAAACTAAAAGAAAAATAATCAACTCCAAAATAATATCTAATCATATTAAAATCAGAATATGAATAAGAACAGACCATAAAAAGAAAACTAAATAAAAACATTATAGAATGAACCAATCATCAAGAATTATTCAATAAACAAAGAGGAATCAAAAAAACAACTACAAATATATATTTTAACATAAAGATAAACCAAAAGAACTAAAAAAATCATTACCATGAGAACGAATCATTGAAACCAAAATAGAAAGACCCAAAGCACCCTCACAAACAGAAAAAACCAAAAAAATAACAGGAAAAAAATAATCATATTCAAAATCTATTAAAAAAACAATAATTAACAAAAATAAAGAAAGAACAATATATTCCAATCTCAACAAAACCATCAATAAATGTTTTCGCCTTGAAGAAAAAACGTAAACACCAGATAAATAAATAAATAAAGAAGTAAAAATAGAAAACATAAACATTAGTTTTAATAGTTTAATAAAAACGCCGGTCTTGTAAACCGGAAATAAGAACTAGCCCCCACTTTTAAAACTTCAGGAGTAGAGAAAGCTCTCTATCATCAGTCCCCAAAACTGATATTTTAATAAACTAACCCCTGATATGTTAAAAATAGTAATTATAGCCTTATCAAATGTAATAAATATTAATTTTATTAAATTAAGCCATCCTATATCAATAATACTATTTATTATCTTCCAAACCCTTCTTATTGGATTAATAACAGGAACAATTATAGAAAGATTTTGATTATCATATATTTTGTTTTTAACCTTCTTAGGAGGTATACTAGTTCTATTTATTTATATTACAAGAATTGCATCAAATGAAATATTTCAACTTAAATCAATTACCATTATATCAACTGTAATTTTATGAACAATTACTATATTTATATTTATTATTTTTGATAAAATAATATTTTTAGATTGATTAAAAAATTCAGAAACAATAAATATAAGTATATCAATTAATTATCAAGAAATAACTATATCACTATTAAAATTATATAATAATCCAACATTTATTATTACAATAATAATAATAATTTATTTATTCTTAGCCCTAATTGCAGTAGTTAAGATCACTAATATTAATCAAGGACCTATTCGTAAAATAAGATAACTAATGAATAAACCTTTACGGCTAAAACACCCATTGATTAAAATTATTAATAACTCATTAGTTGACTTACCAGCACCTACAAACATTTCATTCTGATGAAATTTTGGATCATTATTAGGATTATGTTTAGTAATTCAAATTGTTACTGGACTTTTCTTAGCTATACACTATACATCAAATATTGAAATAGCATTTAGAAGTGTTGTTCATATTTGTCGAGATGTTAATAATGGATGAATTATTCGAACTTTACATGCAAATGGAGCATCTATATTTTTTATTTGTATTTATTTACATGTAGGACGAGGAATTTATTATGGATCTTATATGTATATACATACATGAATAATTGGAACATTAATTTTATTCTTAGTTATAGCAACTGCATTTATAGGTTATGTTTTACCTTGAGGTCAAATATCTTTTTGAGGAGCAACAGTAATTACAAATCTATTATCAGCAATCCCTTATCTTGGTACTGACTTAGTACAATGAGTTTGAGGAGGATTTGCCGTAGATAATGCAACATTAAACCGATTCTTTACATTTCATTTTGTATTACCTTTTATAATTGCTGCTATAGCAGCAATTCATTTGTTTTTTCTTCATCAAACTGGATCTAATAACCCATTAGGAATAAATAGAGATGTTGAAAAAATCCCTTTTCATCCTTATTTTACCTTTAAGGATTCAATTACATTTGTATTAATAACATCATCATTAATTATATTATGTTTAATGAATCCTTATTTACTAGGAGACCCAGATAACTTTGTACCAGCTAACCCACTTGTAACTCCTGTTCATATTCAACCTGAATGATATTTTTTATTTGCTTACGCAATTTTACGATCAATTCCTAATAAATTAGGAGGAGTAATTGCTTTATTTTTATCTATTAGAATTTTAATAATTTTACCATTTTATAATAAAACTCCTTTTCGAGGTATTCAATTTTATCCTATTAATCAAATCCTATTCTGAATTATAGTTGTAGTAGTTTGTCTATTAACATGAATTGGAAAACGACCAGTTGAGGAACCATATATTATAACAGGACAAATTTTAACGGTAATTTACTTTTTATACTTTATTATAAACGTCCATGTAGCAAACATCTGAGATATATTAATCAAGAAATAAATTATAGTTAATTAGCTTAAGATAAAGCATATGTTTTGAAAACATAAAATTAGAAGTTTAACTCTTCTATTAACTTTATAATTCTAAAAAAATTTAACTAAATTAATGAAATAAATAAAACCTTTAAACCAATAAAAAAAATGAAAAAATTTAAAGATAATGGTAAAAAACTTTTTCAAGCTAAATATATTAATTTATCATAACGGAACCGTGGTAAAGTTCCACGAACCCAAATAAAACCAAATGAAACAATAGCCAACTTTATAAAGAAAGTAAAAGAATAAAAATTACCACCTAAAAAAATTAATGCCAAAAGTATTCTTATAAAAACAATTCTAGTATATTCAGCTAAAAAAATTAAAGTAAAACCTCCAGCACCATATTCAATATTAAATCCAGAAACTAATTCTGATTCACCTTCAGCAAAATCAAAAGGAGTACGATTAGTTTCTGCTAAACATGAAGCAAAACAAGCTAAAAATAAAGGAAAAGAAATAATTAAAAACCAACAATATAATTGATAATTTATAAAATCAATTATATTAAATCTACCAATTAAAATAATTAAAGATAATAAAATTAAAGCTAATCTAACCTCATAAGAAATAGTTTGAGCAACAGAACGTAAAGAACCAAGTAAAGAATAATTTGAATTAGATGATCAACCAGCAATCATTACAGTATAAACACCCAATCTAGTACAACATAAAAAAAACAAAAAACCATAAGAAAAAGAACATATATAAGTTAAGTAAGGAAAAATCACTCATACAACTAAAGAAATTATTAAATTAAAAACAGGAGAAAAATAATAAAATAAATAATTTGATAAAATAGGAATTGGTTGCTCCTTACAAACTAATTTAATTGCATCACTAAAAGGTTGAGGGATACCTAAAAATCCAACTTTATTTGGACCTTTACGAATTTGAATATAACCCAAAACTTTTCGCTCCAACAAAGTTAAAAAAGCAACACTAATTAAAACACAAATAATTAAGAGTAAAAAATTTAAAATAAATATTAATAAATCATATAGTATCAATACTATTTGTGGAATAAATCCACATAAATGAATTCTAAATTCAATACATTAATCTGTCAAAATAGTATAAATTAATGTTAATCTAAAACTAAAAAATATTTTCTCCTTATGGTCCTTTCGTACTAATAAGGAAAACTTCGATTTAGGATAGAAACCAACCTGGCTCACGCCGGTTTGAACTCAGATCATGTAAGAATTTAAAGGTCGAACAGACCTAATAATTGGGCTACTGCACCCAAGATTTATCTTAATCCAACATCGAGGTCGCAATCTGTTTTGTTGATATGAGCTCTCAAAAACAATTACGCTGTTATCCCTAAGGTAACTTAATCTTATGATCATAAATTATGGATCAATAAAACATTAATCAATGATTTTATAATGAAAAGTTTAATTATTTTTCATGTCACCCCAACAAAACATTATCATTAAATTTAGAAAGATTAACTAAAAACCAAATATAATATTAATGTTAAGCTCTATAGGGTCTTCTCGTCCTTAAAAAAAATTTAAGCCTTTTGACTCAAAAGTTAAATTTTAAAAATTATTAAGAGACAGTTAATTTCTCGTCAAGCCATTCATTCCAGCCTTAAATTAAAAGACTAATGATTATGCTACCTTTGCACGGTCAAAATACCGCGGCTATTTAAAATTCTTCAGTGAGCAGACCAGACCTCAAAATATTATCAAGAGGACATGTTTTTGATAAACAGGCGGAAATTAAAATTGCCTAGTTCCTTATAATAAATTATATAAAAATATATTATAAACTAAAAATTATACTAATTCTATCATTATTACAAAAATTATAAAATTAAATTATTCATCTTAATAATAAATCTAAAATTTTTATAAAATCAAAAATTTAAATAATGAACTAAAACGTAATCATTAAGATAGCTGGTATAAAGCTTACTATTAAATTTTAAAATTAAAAATTATAGATTATAATTTTTAGAGCTTATCCCCTAAAAAATTAATTAGTTAACATTATTACCTAAAAAATTAAATAAAAACAAAATTAACTATAAAAAATTAAATTTTTTCTTAAGAAACTAGATATCTTAGAAAACGAATAACATTTCATTTCTATAATCAACTTTAAAATAATTATAAAACATTAAAAATAAGTTGATTATAAATCAATCCAAATCGAGATAATTAAATAAATAATTAAATTTTAATAAACCCTGATACAAAAGGTACAATAAATTAAATTTACTTAAATTTAATTAAAAATTATTTCATAAACCAATTACTTTACTACTAAACTATAATAAATTTAATTAATTCTATAAAATATACTAAAACAAATAAACAACAAAATTAATTTTATTAAAAAATTAATCAACTAAAAATAAAAATAATATAATTATTAATCAAGATATCCTGATTTGCACAGAAAAATTTTCAGTGTAAATGAAATACTTTACTAATAAGTTATATCTTGTTAACCTTACTAGATACACTTTCCAGTACATCTACTATGTTACGACTTATCTCAATTAATTTAAATACATAAATATAATAATAAACTTATTTAATAATGAGAGCGACGGGCGATGTGTACACACCTCAGAGCCAATATCAATTAAATTAAATTAATTAAATTACTATCAAATCCACCTTCATTAATTATATTTCATAACCAAATCCATATAAACAAAAACCTATTGTAACCCACCTCCTCTTAATCATAAGCTGCACCTTGACCTGAAATATTTTATAATTATAAATCAAGAAAATTATAACTCTAAAAAGATTTTCTGATAACGGAGATATACAAACAAATAAATTAAGTAAAGTAAATCGTGTACTATCAATAACGGGGTAGGTTCCTCTGAATGGAATGAGATACCGCCAAATTCTTTGGGTTTAAAGATCTTAACTAATATTACCCAGGTAATAATATTTTTACACTTAAAATAATAGGGTATCTAATCCTAGTTTTTTATTTAAGTTTCACAGGTTCATAAAAAGAGCAATAAAAAAAAATTAAATTTCACCTTAGAAATTTCATATTATACTCAAAATAATAATAACTGCTAAAACCAAAAATATTTATTTGTATCAATCGTATAACCGCAGCTGCTGGCACGAAATATGCTGATACTAAATCAATTACTAATTCCAAGATAACTTGATCATTAAATTAAATTACTGCAAAAAGAACATTTAGTATACTAAACTTACATATAATACAAAGAAATAATAAATAAATAAGCAAGAATAAAACTTTTCTTTAAATTTCAAAAAATTATTAAAAAACAAACTATAACCATTTTTATAAAAATTAAATTAATATAGAAAACAAAAAAAAAATAATCAATTCAAAATAAAAAAAAATTAGAACAATTACACCCTTGAACAACAACAACTTCTTTATTATTATATATAAATAGATAGATATGGTACTACTATTACAATAAATGTTTTGTATACTATATGTATATTTAATCTTTCTTTTTTTTTTATTATCTAAAAAGAAAGATTAAATAATATAAAATATATATATATAATATAAGCATTTCTTATATAATACCTATTTCTCTCTAAACAAATAAGTTCCTATAATTTTTGATAAATATATACATTAATTATAATCAATTAATGATTAATAAATAAAACTTTATAATACTATATTAAATTAAATGTAATATATTAAATAAATTATTTATATTAAATACAAATAAAAATAAAAAAAAACTATAAAAAAATGGAAAAATTTTTTGATCTTAAAGTAAATCATACTTTTCTTTAAACAAAAAAAGAACTTTCAATTTATATATAAAATAAAGAAAAAAA